TTTCTTTAAAATATCATGAACAGTTCCTGTAGGTTGAGCACCCTTTTCAAGGAAATATAGAATAGCAGGAACATTTAAATAAGTTTGATTCTTTATCGGATCATAAAAACCCATTTTACGAAGATCTCTTCCCTCTCTTCGGGATCGAACATCAATTGCAACGATTTGATAGGTGGCTCATCGGGATAGATGTAGATGAACAACCCCCCCTAGAAACGTATAAGAAGTTTTCTCTTCGTACGGCTCGAGAAAAATGATTTATGTCTATATAGAACATAAAATCATCAAATCAATTAGACTTTTATTTCAGTTTTTTCGGGAAAAAAGAAAAATCATTCGTACTCATAACTCAAGTTGGATAACTCTCAAATAGCTCAAAGAAAATCCTCGGGCATTTCATTTATTGAGTGGTCTCGAACTCCTTTTTTGTCTCGTTTAGAATCTATTTTGATTGTTGATTTTTCATTCTGATCTAATTGTTGAGACAATTCCAAAGGGTATTTCCTTGTTCCAGGATCCTTTCTTTATCTTTACTTTGAATCATTGGGTTTAGACATTACTTCGGGAATCCTTAATCGTTTCAAAATGGTAGCAACATACCCTTTTTGTGATTTCTTTTTTTCTATGAAAGAATCATAGAATAGAGCGATTAATTCCTGTGCGCTACACTTTTGATCAAAAGAATTTTACTTTAACCAACTCCAACAAAACAAACTTTACGTTATGAATTGGAGTCTTTTGATTTCTATATTGAAGATATACTTTACGAAGTTGTTCCAACTTATTGATTGGCACTAACCCTAGATCCTTGCCCCTGATAAATTAATCAATAATTTTTACTCGAGCTCCATGATGTACTATTTATATTACAACCCAACAAATAGGGGGTGAAACAGAAAAACAGAACTAAAGGATGTCGAATCGAGAGCACCTTTATTACTCTATAAAATGGTGGATGAAAGAATCCACAGCCAATTATGTCCTTCAAGTCGCACGTTGCTTTCTACCACATCGTTTCAAACGAAGTTTTACCATAACATTCCTCGAATTTGGAATCAGTATGTAATTGATTCAATTATAGAATCATGAATAGTCATTGGTTCAGTCAATACATAGTAATTTATAATTCATATATAGATGTATTTTTCTTTTTCTGAAGAAGTATCAACAAGAATTGAACTAAAATCTCATATTTTTTTAGTATATGAATCCACAACTTTTTTGAATAACACGGGAAAATGGACTCTTTTTGAATCTGAATCTTTGAGTGACTCACCCAACAGGATAGATTCACCAACCTCACACTTCGTCAAGTACCGAAAACTTATAAATAAGAAATCATTAAAAATATGGAATTGAAAAAAAAAAAAAAATTCTTACGTCGCCATCATTATTTGAATAATATTTTACAGTAAATATCGCATTTGATCATCATATTCGAAATAAATCCCGTTTCTTTTTTTTGTAGAGTAGATAAAAAAACGGGTATGGTATGTAAGAAAGAGAAGATTTAGGTCCTTATTCTTTCAATTGATAAATCCTATTCAAAGGATAAGATAAGCATTTAGTCTACGTATTTTATTTATGATTCGACGATTTTTCCATAAAATAAAGTGACTAGAAACATGTATAAATCCCCCCCCCTACTTCGCTTGTTACAGAGATTTACCATTTTTCTCATCATATTATAGCCAAAGACGGAATGCTAAAAAAAGAAGGGGTTCAAGTAAACTACATTTGTTACATATGTAATTTACTTGATCTGAGATTCGAATAGATACGGATAATAGAATTTATACCCTCCATTACTTATCTACTCCCCCAATTCTATAATAAATCAAAAAAGAATCCTCCTTTACGGGATGCTAGGCGAGGTAGTCTCGGCATAAAGACAAAGAGCTTCAGATTACTTATGTCGCTGTTCCTATTTTTTTTTTATTTCATCCTAACTTAATACCATTTGATTGAATTTTAATTCAATTAGTATCAAGAAACCCCTGAATTAATAATTGGGCTAATTTAGGAAATAGAAAAGGGAAATTTTGGAATATGGAGGGTTTTCTTTCGTATTTTGATTTAGAATACATCATTGAAAATTCAAATAGATCTATTATGGTTTTTCTATTTTCTAAGTAATTAACTTACTTGAATATGAAGTGAGGGAGGGGTATAATCATATGCGGAAAAGCCCGTCCGGATTCCATTTGTAAAAAGATATGATTCAGAATTACAAAATGAGAAAAAAGAATACTCTATCCAATATTACACTCATAAACAGAAGATTATTCAAAAAAGCAATCTGCATTTCGATATAATTTCGAATTAGAATGCGTATACTCTGGGACGGAAGGATTCGAACCTCCGAATAGCGGGACCAAAACCCGTTGCCTTACCACTTGGCTACGCCCCATTTCAACTTCTATTCTGCATTAATAAACACTAATATTGGTCTTGGTTGTTCGTCAATTCTAGTCCAAATATCAATCGAATAGATTCGATTTTTAATAGGATTTTGAGATGTGTATAAATTATAGAAGGAAATTAAATTTATTGATCATTACATATAATTTCATTAAGATAGTATATTGTATGAAAGTATGATTTGATTTCTTTTATTCTCTTTTGAGAATTGAAAGATTTTTGGTTGGGTGGGTTTAAAGAATAAAAAAGGATTTTTTTGTCTACTTTACTTTTTTCATTTTTCCCTTATATCAATAACTCAATCAAAATGCAATTATCTCCAAGAACAAAACCCTTGTTATGCTTAATATTCTTAGTTTGATTAGTATCTGTCTTAACTCCGCCCCTTATTCGAGTAGTTTTTTCTTCGCTAAATTACCCGAGGCCTACGCCTTTTTAAATCCAATTGTAGATGTTATGCCAGTCATACCCCTGTTCTTTTTTCTCTTAGCCTTTGTTTGGCAAGCTGCTGTAAGTTTTCGATGAGGTCGTTACTATAATACTGTCCTAGAAAAATTCATGATTTTTCTCAAAAAAAAGCTAACAATTAATAAAATCAGATAAGTCTTGCGGTATGAATCCTCGAGTCAAATATGAAATTCGTGGCTATCCACGAGAAATCTGGATCAGCTCGTTCTGACTCTTTTCTAGCGCAAGACCCTATATGGTTTCCCCCACAATTATATAAGAAAATTTTGGTAATGAAAGACTTTATATTACAAATACAAATGCATTTCTGAATTTTTTTTTTATTTCTAGAAACCACTTCATTTTCATTATCTTGGTGTCAAAATAGAAGATGTGGTATAAAATAAAAACGGAGAATCTATTCTCTTTTTCCCCAAAAATGATCTTGGAGATTGTGTAATGCTTACTCTCAAACTCTTCGTTTACACAGTAGTGATATTCTTTGTTTCTCTCTTCATCTTCGGATTCCTATCAAACGATCCAGGACGTAATCCTGGACGTGAAGACTAAAAAAATAGAAAAAGGGTTTCCTTGTTTGATTTTGAAATTTTCTTAGGATTTTATCTATTCCACACCTTTAACTAGGAAAAAATCACAAGAGTTTGATAAATGCGAAAGATAAATAAAATATCAAATCAAGTCATCAACGGAAGCGGAAAGAGAGGGATTCGAACCCTCGGTACGAATAATTCGTACAACGGATTAGCAATCCGACGCTTTAGTCCACTCAGCCATCTCTCCCAATTGAAAAAGCTATATTACATTACACATAAAGTAAGGATTAAAAAAAGGTATTTCTTTAGATCTTCTCTCTTTATTATATAGATATATAAAACTTTTATCAGCAATATCAAATAAGGACTCGAAAGAAAAAGAAATATTTCCAATATAAAAAGAAAGAATACTTCTTTGATTTCGTCCGAAAGGGCCGTTTTTCTTCTCACGGCCTGGCCGGGTCAGTACCTAGCCGGGCCTTTTTGTTTTGTTTCAATGAATCATAATCATAGATAAAATGATTTGAAACAAAAATTCTTGTTATTGAAGCAACAACACCCAAAAGTAAGGGCTGTTTTATTTCCATTCTGGAATCAAAGTATTATTTCTTATCTTATTATTTTATTCTTTACTTTCATTTTAATATAATACTAGATTTGAATAAAAACCGAACTTATGGCTATGGATTCTTTTTTTATGTTATAACTTAAGTGATTTTGTTGAGCCGTATTTATTTGCCAAAACTCCTCCATCAACAGACAAGATCGAACTTGTTATTTAAATGAGCCCCTCTTAATCTCGTTAAGTTCCCTGACGAAACACCTAATTCTCATGATTATTTCTTGATTATGCTTTTTTGCTTTGTTCGACAAAAGGTCCATTTATATACAATAATCGCATTATAGCGGGTATAGTTTAGTGGTAAAAGTGTGATTCGTTCTATTCACCCCTTATTATAGTTAAGGGGTCCTTCGGTTTGATTCCTATTCCGATAAAAAACTGTATTTCTTAAAAGGATTAAATCCTTTACCTCTCAACGACAGATTCGAGGAAAAATATACATTCTCGTGATTTTTATCCAAGAGTCCATTATGAGTTGAAAGATCGGATTATGAAATTACGAAACATAATTTTTGAAAAATTGGATCAATACTTCCAGTTGAATGAGTATAAGTAAGGAATCTATGGATGAAGATAGAAAGGTGAATTTTTTCTAATCGTAACTAAATCTTCAATTTTGGATTTATAAAAGAGAGATTGAAACAAAATAGCTATTAAATGATGGCTTTGGTTTACTAGAGACATCAACATATTCATATTCTATTTTATATTGTTTTAGCTCGGTAGAAAGAAAATGCTTTTCCTTAGGATTCTCTCAAATAGAAATAGAGAACGAAGTAACTAGAAAGATTGTTATAATCCTCTTCCCTTTCTAGAGGGATCATCTAGAAAGCAAGTTGTTTTGAATGCATTCAGACAGAAAAGCTGACATAGATGTTATGGGACAAATTTTTTCAGTCACGTTTTGGAATTTATACATCTTCCATAAAGGAGCCGAATGAAATAAAAGTTTCATG